GCGGAATACCCCTTTCTAAATAAACCGACGATAGTCGTTCACGAGCCCCAGAAATGACCACAACTCGGTCACGGAAGTAGGCACCTCCCACTCCCTTATGGCAGACACCTTGGCCTCGTCCATCTTGATTTGGCTTATGACATGCCCCAAGAAGTCTACCTCCTCCTTAACGAACGAGCACTTCTCTTTCTTGATGTAAAATTGAGTAGTTGGAAGATTTTACGTAGATGCTCCACGTGCTCCTCCGGGGTATTACTATAAATGACTATGTCATCCAAGTATACCACCACGAACTCATCAAGGTATGGCTGGAAAATCTTATTCATAAGAGTGCAAAACGTGGCTGGTGCCTTACCGAACGGCATCACGAGCCACTCGAACGCTCCATACCTTCTTACGCACGTGGTCTTGGGCTCATCTCCTTCGGCTATGCGCACTTGGTAATATCCTTTGCGCAAATCTACCTTCGTGAAGAACTTGGCCTTCCCCAATCTATCGAACAAGTCGGCGATCAAGGGAATAGGGTATTTCTTCTTCACAGTTATCTTGTTTAGTGCGCGATAGTCGATGCACAGTCGCAATGATCCATCATGCTTCTTTTGGGGGCAAGTGAGAGCACTAGATCGAATACACAGGATTGCCCATGTTTTTACCTTAGCTCTACTTAGACTACTTCTCTATTTTTCCTTTTTACGATTGTTTGCTTCCAAAGGCTTACGCGGGACAGCAGTTCCATTCATCATCATAAAAGAGGAACGAAGATTCCCGATTGGGTTCTTGGATTGGGAGGCCTTGCCGCATGCTTTGTTTCCATTATCGCCATTATTGTCAGAATTTCTTCCTTCACCATCAGAAAGATGGACAGATACGAGAGAAGAGGAAATGGAGGCCAAACATATAGTAAGGTACCAAAACGGTTGTCACTTGCGGCACAAGAATTTGGTTCAGCTTCAAGGGTGGTGCTGTGAGGGACAAGGGTAGCAATCCTTTATTTCCGGAAAAGACCTTTTATTGGCTGCTCCCCAATTGAGCACGCACCTCCAGTGTTGTCTGTATAAGTTTGAGCTATAACAGCAACATCAGAGAGAGTAATCTGGGATGGATATACCAACACTTGAATTTCAAGCCTATGTCTTTCGCTTGCCTAAGGTTAAGGTAAGAAAAAGAGAGAGCTACTGGACACTACGGGGACTGTAAGCGATCTAACAGAACTGGCTTGTTGAACGGAACTCAGACTCAGACTAGAGATATCAAATGACCTAGGGGACTGGACCTCTAGATGTAGCACTGGATGTAAGAAAAAAGCCTTCTCCCATCGGTAGTTGGAAGCAGAACTGAAACTGGATATAACTGAAGGAAAGGCTATATAGGTACGATAGGAGGGTACGGTTAAGCAGGTAAGCGAAGGCTCTCTCTCTCGCTCTGTGGTCTTGTGTAAAGCCTTTCCGCCTATCTATTCTTTTTTTTTTTTCTCTTTATTCAAAGTAAGCAGATCGAAAGCACGAAAAGGAATGTCTTAGCGTGCCCTTACTCTAATTCGAAATCCGTCTCTTTCTTTCTTTTCTAATTCCTCTCCCTTCATTCCTCGATCCGCTTGTAAATTCTTGGTGTAATACTCACTCGTAAATGATTGGTGTCAGAATTTCTCACTAATCAGGTGTGATCAGTCTCATCCGTGTAAGAATTAGGAATTCCTCTTCCAACTCGTCCCAGAATGGGCGTTATGGCAAAGAACAAGAAGAAAACTAAAGGAGAAATTTGTCCAATAGTAACAAAGGGTGCCTCCACAGGTTGACATCCGATCCAACCTAGTAGTAAGCAATCCGCCAAAAGCAACCAAAATATTCCTTGGTGAATCGGGCGAAAACTTGAACTACGTACATACATACTTTTAAAAAAGGGTAAAGCCAACAGACATATAAAAACTGGTGCTATTGCGGCTACACCTCCCGATTTGTCAGGTATACTACGAAGGATGGCATGGATCGGTAGGAAATACCATTCTGGCACAATATGAGGCGGGGTGGACATCGGATTAGCAGGTATATAATTGTCGGGATGCCCCAAAACATTAGGAGCATAAAAAATCCAAATGGAAAAAAAGATAGCAAAAGCTACCCAACCTACTAGATCCTTTACATAAAAATAAGGGTAAGAAGCAATTTTATCCATCTCTGAATGTACACCCAATGGATTATTGGATCCATATTGATGCAATGCGGCCAGATGAAGAAGACTGGCGCCTACTAAAATAAAGGGGAGTAAATGATGAAGACTAAAAAAACGATTTAAGGTGGCATTGTCCACGGAGAACCCACCCCAAAGCCAAGTCACTATGGTATCTCCTACTACAGGTATGGCGCTAGCTAAGCTTGTAATTACTGTAGCTCCCCAAAAGCTCATCTGACCCCAAGGTAGTACATATCCTATAAAAGCTGTCACAATCATTAATAGGAAGATTACAACTCCGAGACACCGAACAAATTCCCTAGGACTGCTATAACTGGCATGATATAGACCACGAAAAATATGAAGGTGAACCACAATGAAAAACATACTTGCCCCATTAGCATGCATATAACGGAGCAACCAGCCCCCTTCAACATCTCTCATAATGTGTTCTACGCTGTTGAAAGCTAGATCCACATGAGGTGTGTAATGCATAGCTAAAAAAACGCCAGTCACTATCTGAATGACTAAACAAATACCAGCTAACGAACCGAACCCCCACCAATAACTAAGATTGCTCGGGGTTGGATAATCTATCAAATGCTGATTAAGTGTGGAGGATATAGGTTGTTTAAGAAGAGAGAGTCGTTGGTTCCTTATAGTCATTTATTTATTTCTCTTTTCTATCGTGACAACTCTTGTTCCCCCACCTTTTAGCGTTCTGGGGCCCTACTATGTATTAAAATGTGAGTACCCTTTCTTCCACCTCCGAAGGATGGAGGGGGTATACAGCGAAAAAAGCGTCGAAGGGGTCGGATCACCCTGGGTTACTGAAGAGTCGTCCGACTTCTCGGTGACCGAATAAGAGAGGTTTTTACCGCTTTCTCTTCTCTCCAGCACTCTCGGACTGATCATCTTGCTGCAACAAAGCAAGCTTAGGAATGAATCTAATGGAAATTTAGGTCTCTGTCCGCTTTTTAGATTATTCTTTCCTCCTCGGCGAAAGAGGGCAAAAAAGGTGTGTGGGAGAAAGAATTCTAAAAGGAGAGAAGATTTCGTCCACCAAGCGGGACAGAGTGCGACCCCTAAGCAATTGGGGGTTCTCGCTCATCTCTTGGGGGTCCATCTCATCTGAAAACTTTTCCTCTTCCATTAGCATAGCTAAATTTGAATAGGATGAATCAGCCTCAGGAAAAGTAAGCCCCCTTTCCTTGATTGAATTTGGCTTCGCTGCGCCCTGAATCAATCAAAAAGCTTATTGATTTGATTCATCCCATTTCATTTATTTGGGCGAGAGGGAGGCTGTGAGTCACCTGGGCTACGGATTTTTCCGTTGGTTGATTCTCGAAATTGAAAAAAGAAAAATCGGGTCCAGACCCACAAATGAATAGGAAGCGAGGCGAGGGTCCTTCATTAAAAGGGGGAAAAGAGGGGTGGGGCTTTGTTCTGGGGGGCCGCCTTGCGCAGCTTTAGAAAGGAGAGAATGACTTTATGAAATTCTCTCCAACCTTTTCTATCTATCTTTAGAAGTAGGGCGAGAGAAAGTCAATATGATATTTGCGTTGGTTTTTCCAACGAAACGTTGCACTTTTCTTCTTTCTCATTCGGAAGGCTCAGTCCCACACCCTGACTTCAATGATGGGAACAACCTCCGCACTCCGGCGCTCCACTGAACAACAGTTCTCCGCCTTACTATATTTAGAATAGTGGTCGATCCTTCGGGAGTTACATTCGTAACTTAATGTAATGTTATGTTCACGCGGTGATATTCTATCTTTCCAAGAGTACTACCCTGTACGTAGTCTATGTCTGGGGAGCATACTTGACAGGAGATAGACGCAGGCGGTAGAGGGGTCCCCCACTTCGATTCCCGCCCCGTTAGCATCTACGATCCTAGATAAGGGATTAGTCCGTTAGGTCTTTTCGATCCGGAGCCGGCTGGTAATGGACCTACTTACCTTGCTTGTAGACCTGCTGCGGAGCTAACCCTTGTTCTATTGGTTTGGTGGTTGCTACCAAGACGATTTCTTTATGCCCATCAAAGGACCTCGAGATGCTAATCCACGAAAAAGGATACGAGAAATTTGGAAGAACTCATATACGGAACGAGGGCGACCCGTGTAAATACATCGGTTTCTGACTCGTGCAAAGGCACTATTTCTTGGCAACTTGGACAACAACTAACGATGTTTGTCCCGCATATCACTAGGAAGATCGGGATCTTTACAAAGGGCTTTATAAAGCTTTCGTCTCAATTCATATTTAGCCTAGCCGCGAGCAATCTGCGTTTGTGATCTCGTATATTTCGCTTCTCCGACATCTTACTGAGTTTCCCCCTCATCTTTTTGCAAAAAGCCGCTCCACGGTGGTAAAGTCTCATCTTGTGTGTTGGCCGAAGTTACAATAGTAACATTGAACCCTCGAATATGTTCGAAGATCTCGAAATGATCTTCCAGTTCGGGGGAGAATTCGCAAAATTCCGTTTCCATCGAGAATTGAATTGACCTTTCCCTTATTTCGAGCGGAGAATCTAACAGAGACATTACTGTGGATATTCTGACCAAAAAATGTGACATTCCATGCCCTCGGAGAGTGCTTTGTCGTGCTAGGTCACTGACATATCCTTTTTTGTCTTTATTTGACCCCAAGAATGGATTGGATCGAAACGACTTTCCTGTTGAAGCCCTTTGTGTCTGTATTAATTTCTGACCGCACGGAATCTCCATAGCCAATTTTCCATTTTTGATAGAAGGTGCTGTCTTTGGTACTACTATTATTTTACACGATCCAGGAACTTCCATAACGTTGGCGTGATTCGGTTTGAGCAACGGATCCTGACGTGATACATCCTCGTAATGAAAATAGAGTGGAAACATGAGTTGATCCATAATGAGTATTAGATTGAAGTTCTCTTAAAGAAGACCGCCAACTCCTATCCCGAAGATACAAAGCGCCCGGTCCTCTTCTCTTGTGTCGAAGTGCAGTGTAGTGTGGTGAGGTTTTGCCTCACAGAAAGAGTGGGAAATTGGGATCAAAAAAGGCAGAATTTACGCAATTTCTTTTCTGACGAAAGAGATCATAGTCCTTTATGGCGCTTTCAACCCGCCGAAATGGAAGGCTTTGCACTTGTGGAACGTAAATTCAAGGGATACTCATCGAGTGGACCCAAATAGAAAGCTCCTTCTTTGCTTTTCTTCTCTGGAGTCAATTCGATGAACACAAGCCGAATCGTCCTTAACGGTGACCGATAGCGAAGTAGTACCAATTGCCGTGTGCTCTAAAGCTAGTCAGGAGCTTTTACTCTTGATACGAGTCGAGTCGTCTCAACTGTTGAGTTCTCGTAACTAGCCAAAAAGGGCACTACTACTTACGTCATTTCTTGTGGGAAGAGGCGAACGAAAGGGAAGGCATCCGAAGCGGCCTTTTCTTCTTATCTTGAGGTTGGGTGCACCGATTCTCCCACAGGCTATCTATTCGGGTCGATTGGCGTGTCTTCCCTTTTTCTATCTCTTCGGTCCCTGCTTGCGGGTGCCTTATCTATCAGTTAACTAGAGCGCCTCTTGCCTTATTCTATCTCTTGATGTTCGATTCCTCAGTCGTAGGGGGGTTGGGATGATAGAGTCCTGGACGTTGTTGGAAAAGATTCTGATCCATTGGCAAGGGAAGGAGCGTAAGGGCGATAAGGCGAAAGACAGGGGTAGGACCCCGAGTTTGGATGTGAAAGGTAGTTCTTTCGGCCGCGGCTCGAAGATGGATTACGCGGAAAGGATGGATAGGATGAGTGAAATGGTGGACAGGTAGTGCCTGAAAAGCAGAAACAGATATTTCTGAATCCCAAGGGCGAGTTCCCCGGGAGAACCCAACAGTTGATGAAAGATTTGAAAGCGCACAAGAAGGATTCATTCCCACCTCGGGCTGCTGCCACGATTCACTTCAACGTGAAGAAGGGGCCGTGAGCGCAAGGCATTTTGATGTCCAGTTTTCGAAACGGAGAGAGGGGTTGGCCGGTATGGCTCTATGTCACATTTTCTACGCGTAAGTATATTAAATCAGAAAAGAAATCCAATACAAATACTGAATCAAGAAGCAGCCTACCAAGCAGCTAATGAACTCCTTCGTATCAAAGCAAAATAGGCCTTCCCCACAGGGACTCAGTCTTGCTTCCATCGCCTTAGCCTTTGCTATGCCTCGTCTTTCCTTCTTCGGGCTAGGCACCTAAGAGCAGACTCAAAAGGGAAGAGCGTGGTCTTGGGTTTAGTCTAAAAATCCATTCACATCGATAGGGGGCAGGGAACCAATAAGAAGCATTTCCGGGCCTATCAAACAAACTATAGGTTTCCCTTTCCGTGCGATAGGGGATAAAATACGTTTTCATCGACATCTTGATTTTTGATTCATTTCTTTCATAGACAGAAAGGTAAGTAAAAACAACCCCAACATTAATAAACCACGAGCAAGTCAGATTGGGATCCCCAATGACAAGCGAACGGGCATTTTCGGGTCCAGAACAAACAAAAGAAGGGAAAGGCGGGTGGTTGAGACAGTGTAGTCCGTTTTCACAAGAGTACGGAGCTTCAAATTAAAGAACTCTGTTTCCTGTGGGAGGGCGAAAGCTAAGGAAGGCTGTTTCCAAGGGCGGCAGGCAGGATAAATAAGGTGTGTAAGGCAGGGCCAAAGAAGGTAGCATGGCTACTAGCGGCGAGACTACATGCTTCAATTTCATAAGTGGGTGAAGGAAGAATACCTGAGCTTCAAGCAAAGAAGGCGGGGACCTCGGGCCTTCGCAAAGTCAACGGTCTCACCGGGAACTAGACAAGCACCTAGATGTAAATTCTCAGGCCCTAGCCCGAAATTCTTACTTCATTCATCACAGTTCCAGGCCCGTAGGAATGGCTTTCTCCTTCTCCAATTGTCGGGAGAGGTTTTCCGCTCCGGTCGTCCGGAATTGCATTTCGTAAAAAAGAAAGTAAAAAACAAGTGAGGAACCCTGGAAATAAAATGTTTGTTCCGATAACGGGAAAGTTTATCCCTCTGATCTTAGTTGCGGCCCCCCGATCAAACTAGAGCGTAAGGGCGCTTTTTAGTTTGCATGAGTCCCGGCTTCTTTCCAACGGGCAGATGACATCTCTTGCCTGGTGAATCAGCATGTTCTAACACGTGTTGTTTGGTGTGAGTATGTATTTCATATTCGTTACAGGCCAATCGGGGCTAAAGAAGGTCCAACAACGTGCGATATGTGGATTTGATTCACCCTTAGTAATGAGAGGATTGGTCCTCTCATACCAGTGAATTGGGTCGCATACATTGGAGCAAGAGAGTACTGGCTCGCCG